TTTTTTCAACCCAATCGCTCTTTTGATTTTGGAAAGGTATCTTTATCAATATACTGTTTCTTCTACACATTCATCTCCATATAGAAAACGGATAATCTAATAGTTAGGATTCACTAAAAACGAAATAATTCACTCGTGGGAGAAGCCTTTCCCGCATCAGGCACTAATTTTTTTTAACGTTTAATTAGATCGGGTAATCATTCAAATTACGAAGATAAGCTCGTTGCTCTTTCTTTCCCTAGAATTTGAACCATAGGGCTCGATCCATTTATTCAATCGACCAAACTTCCGAATTCATTTCGTTCAATTCAAAAAATGTTTGGTACCGATTTGGTACGAATGAAATATTCTCCGAATTCGCGATTGATACGACATGCTCTTTTTTCCATTCATTTCCTTTCAGGATCAGTCGTGGTCTGATAAACTCTACCGATGATGTAGACGAATTCCTTGCTTCATCCAAATATGTAAAAGATCCTAGCCGCACTTAAAAGCCGAGTACTCTACCGTTGAGTTAGCAACCCCAAAAATAGATATGTTATGTAGATACAATCGGGATCAAAATAAAATTCAAATAAAAACCTTTGATTGTAATCTGTAATCAAAATCTTGAATTAGCAATAAATCCAACAAACAAAGTTTTCTAATTGATTCTGAACATAAAAACAAAGAGATCAGATGACAATACAAGAAATTTTTAGATAAAATAAAAAGCATTTCTAGACAAAATATTATCCCTTTTTTTTGAATACAAATTTTGTATCGCAACAAATTCAACGAATCCTTGAATAAAGTAAAAAAAACCTATGTATTGGGCAGAAGACATACCACTTTTTATTGATTTTTACTTCACGATTGAATTAATTATATTTGTTCAATACACTCTTGTCAATATAAAAAATACAATTACTACAATTACAATGTAAAAAGAAACAAAATTTTATTTCATAATTTAATAATAATAATTAATAATAAATAGAAATAGTATAGAAATTATGAAATTGAAATATAAAGAGAAAAATATAAGTTAAGTATAACAAAAAAAACTTGTGTTGGATTGGCACTACATAAAAAATCTACATAAATAGATGAATAGAAAAGGAAGAATAAAAAAAGTTATACCAAGCTAGAACCTCATTCTCTCTTTTTTTTTTTTTATTTCATTAATTGAACTTCCTTTAATTAAGTCAAAATTCTTTAAAAACCTCTGCCCTCTTTAAAATATCATAAACGGTTTCCGTAGGTTGAGCGCCTTTTTCAAGAAAATATAGAATAGCAGGAACGTTTAAATAAGTTTGATTCCTTATTGGATCATAAAAACCCACTTTTCGCAGATCTCTTCCCTCTCTTCTGGACCGAACATCAATTGCAACGATTCGATAGACGGCTCATTGGGATAGATTAGATCAACAGCAACCCCCCTTGGAAACGTATAGGAAGTTTTCTCCTCGTACGGCTCGAGAAAAATGATTCGAAGTTATGTATTAGAATGGCAAATCAAAAAAGTCCATAAAATCATCAAATGAATTAAATGAAGAATTAAGTCCTTTTTCTTTACTAAAAAAAGAAAATCATTTGTATACTCATAACTCAAGTTAAATAACTTTCAAATAGCCAAAAAAAAAATCCTTTGGCATTTCATTTATTGAGCAGTCTCGAATACCCTTTTTTGTCTCATTTAGAATCGATTTGAATTCTGCATTCTGATTCAAATCCAATTGTTAATTGGTGCGACAATTCAAATTGAAAATAGAAAATAAAAGGATGTTTCCTTGTTCCGGAATCTTTTATCTTTGTTTTGAATCATTAGGTTTAGACCTTACTTCGTTGATTTTTAATCCTTTCAAAAATGATAGCAACATACCTTTTTGTTATTTCTTTCTATCAAAGAATCATATGAACGGTGGATTCCCACACGATATATATAATTTTTATCGAAAAGGTTTTATCAATCCCAACAAAATTTCCTTTAAGATTTGAAACTTGCCTGATTGGGGTCCTTTCGGTATCTCTGTCAAAGATATACTTACGAAGTTGTTCCAACTTATTGATTAACATTAACCCTAGACCCTTTCCCCTTAAGAAATGAATCAATACTTTCTACTCGAGCTCCATCATGTACTATTTCCATCACACCCCAACAAAAAATGCGGGTTCGAGTGGAGGAGAACAAAGGATGTCGAGTCAAGAGCATCCCTTAATTAGATTATAGAATGGTGGATATAAGAATCCACAACAGATCATGTCCTTCAAGTCACACGTTGCTTTCTACCACATCGTTTCAAACGAAGTTTTACCATAACATTCCTCGAATTTGGAACCGCTATGCGGTTGATTAAGTTATAGAATCATGAATAGTCATTAGTTCAGTTAGGACAGTCGGCACATAAGATTTAGAATATATATTAAGTTATTTTTCATTTTTTTTTTTTCAATTTCAATAATGAAAAAAAATTCCAATTTGTTTTACATCCAATAAAAACAATAAAAATGAAAAAATCGATTGGAAAAATACAATTTCTTTTCCCGGAATGAATAAAAAAATAACAAACTTCCTTCTATTCTATATGAATATGAGGGGCGGGTATATGACACCCCCTTTTTTTGGAATTCAAATTCGTGTAATCTATAACCCCATCTTGCCTAAATCCCCAACAGATTCAGTTGTATCTGCGCGGCATTTGAACACTTATCATCCCTTTTTGTGAATTTGTGAAATTTAAAAAAAGATAAGATTCTTTTTGGTTAGAATAATTAGCGGAAAGAATCAAATTCTATCCAATATTACACTTTAGAAACGGAAAAATACAATTTGAATTATTTACTAGAATTACACATGCCCTTACTCTGGGACGGAAGGATTCGAACCTTCGAATAGCGGGACCAAAACCCGACGCCTTACCACTTGGCCACGCCCCACTTTGATTTCTATTCGACACTAATAAAGACTAATGTTGTTATTGATTGTTCGTCAATTCCAGCCAAAATAGCTAAAGAAAAAATTAGATTCTATTGTTAGTATTTTGACGCATGTAGATATAGAATTATCCTGAATTTATTGATCATTACATATAATTACATTAAGATATTGTATGAAAGTAGAATTTTTTCTATTCTCAAAAGAGAATGGAAAGTTTTTTGGTTGAGTGAGTAAGTTCAAAAAAAAAAAAAGAAGGATTTTTGATCTTTCTTTTTTTATTTTCTTCATTTTTTCCTTCTATGAAGAACTCAATCAAAATACAATTATCTTAAAAACAAAATGTCTGTTATGCTTAATATCTTAAGTTTGATCTGTCTTAATTCTGCCCTTTATTCGAGTAGTTTTTTCTTAGTCAAATTACCTGAAGCCTACGATTTTTTGAGTCCAATCGTAGATTTTATGCCAGTCATACCTGTACTCTTTTTTCTCTTAGCCTTTGTTTGGCAAGCTGCTGTAAGCTTTCGATGAAATCTTTCATCTTGTCCTAGAAAAATGAATGATTTTTTCGAGAAAAATGATGCGAATACTAATAATTGATAAGATCAGACAAATCTTACAGTATGAACTCTTGATTCAAACATGAGAATTCTTGGATAACCGCGATTCGGATCGCCTCCTTTGACCATCCTAACTATTTTGATTTTCCGTGAATGAAAAACCTTATTGTGATCCTCCACAGGTGGGTATAAAAAAAATTCTTTTCGATTTCTAAAAACTACCTTCTTTGGTTTTCGGTATCAAAATAGGATATGCGGTATAAAAATAGATTCTCTATTCTCTTTTTTCAAAAAAAAAATAATAATAATCTTGGAGATTGTGTAATGCTTACTCTCAAACTCTTTGTTTACACAGTAGTGATATTCTTTGTTTCTCTCTTCATTTTCGGATTTCTATCTAATGATCCAGGACGCAATCCTGGACGCGAAGAATAAAGGGGGGTTTCTTTACTTGATTTTTCATTTTATAAAATTAGAAATAAAAATAGATGAAAAAAAAATAGAAAAAAATTCTATTTGATATTTGTAATTATATATAATTTGTAATTTTTTTGAAAAAATCAAAAAGATTGAAAAAATTCGAAAGATAAATCAACTATTAAGTCATTAATGGAAACGGAAAGAGAGGGATTCGAACCCTCGGTACGAATGAATCGTACAACGGATTAGCAATCCGACGCTTTCGTCCACTCAGCCATCTCTCCCCATGGAAAAAAATAAAAAACTAATATTCAAAAATTAAATAATATAAAAATATTATATAAAATAATTCGAAATATAATTCTATAATAACAATAATATATATCTACAAAATATACAAGTTGTATTGTGTAATACAACTAGGTACAAGTTTTATCTGAAATTCCAATCAGTTAGATAAATTAGAAAGATTCAATAAAAGATTCACAACACAATCACAATATAAATTTTAGTTTATTGACTTATTCGAAAAATATATATATTCTAAAATAAATACTTCGATGCCATTTCTTATTATCTTTTCTTCCCCCTTTTGCTTCCATTTTTTCGTTTTTTTTCTACCGCTCTTACTTTATCTTTGTTAGTGAAATCTATAATCTAATAGTTAATAATTGATAAATCAAAAACTTTCAATTGAACTCCTTCTTTAGAATTCATATTTTTACTTATTCTCCCCCCGATCTTTCAAAATGGAAACTTAGGCAAGTACCTTGATATACACAAATTTAGTTTAGTTTAATTAAAAAAAAAAAAAGAACATATTTAATTTAGTTCCTTCATGCTTAATATACCTACTATAACTAGGATAATTAATTTTTTGCGTTTTTTACTATTGACTTTAATTATAACTTCCGTTTTATTTATAGTTCTGAGTAAGATAGGACTTATTTGAAGTTAATCGAATGAACAACTCAAGAAATCTTTATGTGGGATTCCATATATTTTTTAGCTCTTTATCGCGTCAATTGATAATTTTTTGTTATTGAGATTCATGGGCAATTCAGATTAATATTTAGAGATAGATATTACCTTTTTCTTTTTTTTTCAAAGGAATTGAAATGATTGAAGTTTTTCTATTTGGAATTGTCTTAGGTCTAATTCCTATTACTTTGGCTGGATTATTCGTAACCGCATATTTACAATACAGACGTGGTGATCAGTTGGGCTTTTGATTAATTAGATTAATTAACAAATATTTTTTTAATTGACCTCCTGTAGATTAGAGAAAGTAGGAGGTCAAATCTAGATTACTGCTCAGTTATTTCAGTCTAATTCGATAATTAATTCGATTCGACCTAACAAGAATGGAATCGCGCTCTGTAGGATTTGAACCTACGACATCGGGTTTTGGAGACCCACGTTCTACCGAACTGAACTAAGAGCGCTTTCTTATCATAATAGATAAGACTGTAAAGAAACCTTTTTGTAACAAAAAACTACATCTGCATCCTGCATGCATATACTTCATATAGAGTATGATAAAAAAAATGAGAAATTCTGTTTTTAATCGATTTTAATTAAAATGAAATTCCTCCTTACTTCTCAGAGGAAAAGTAATTAGGTAGGGATGACGGGATTTGAACCCGTGACATTTTGTACCCAAAACAAACGCGCTACCAAGCTGCGCTACATCCCTTTCAATTCAATTGGTTTTTATAGTGTAATTGTAAAGAATCCTTGTCTTGTTTTCCACATCGCTATTTCCTATATACATAATTTATCTTGCCATTTCCTCTTTTTGGTCTCATATCATATAAGGTATAATAAAAATATTTTGATATATATGAAAAACCCGTCGTAAATTAAAAAATACTTTTCGGGAATGCTCAGCAGGAAGGGGCATGCTACTCTATTTTCTGAAAAAAAAAAAATATTTTATCTACCGGATCGTTGTACATTTATTTTAATTTGACTTAGTTTAGGGATTTTGTGTACAAACAAAGGTAGTCTTTTTTAACTTTAAACTATCTATGCATCTGATCGTAGATTAGATATGTATTGCCTTTCTTTTATATATTACATTAAAGAAAAAAAACGAAGGAGGATTTTCAATGCGGGATCTAAAAACATATCTTTCCGTGGCACCGGTCCTAAGTACTCTATGGTTTGGGGCTTTAGCCGGTCTATTAATAGAAATCAATCGTTTTTTCCCAGATGCGCTGACATTCCCCTTTTTTTAATTCTAGTTTTTGACGTGGTAAGGGGGTAACGAAGATTAGAGATAGAATCAACTATCTGTTATTAATCCCCCCCTTATTTTAATAATATAAGAATATTCGAGGGGAGAAAGACGAAAAGTAGATTCAACCTCATCAAAACTTGGGATCCGGTTCGAATGAAAATCTCTAAAAAAAGGGGGAGAGTGGAAACGAAAATGTGAATCTAGGGTAATAGGTATCATACAGGCTATTAAAATGAGATATTGTGATTAGAAATATAGTTAGAAACCTTTTGATTACGGAGTATTTCTTAAATTTATTTACTATAATTACTCTATTGATTGTGATTGCAACGAAATCTTTCTAATTGTATTTGTATTTCGAGTTAGAAACTTCTATTTTTTGATTTTCCTTTCTTCTTCACTTCGGGACGAAAATAATAATAGAAAGGTGGCTTGAATCAAAAATCCAAAGGAGGTTAGGTTGATGGCTGAGGGTAAAGATGCCCGAGTAAAAGTTATTTTGGAATGTACCGGTTGTGCTCGAAAGAGTGTTAATAAGGAATCAAGGGGCATTTCCAGATATATTACTCAAAAGAATCGACACAATACGCCTAGTCGGTTGGAATTGCGAAAATTCTGTCCCTATTGTTACAGACATACAATTCATGGAGAGATAAAGAAATAGATCGAACCGAACGTCTGCCTATCATTCTTTCAAGGAAGGGGACAAAACTATTTTCGTTCTATTTTATATAAATAAATTATATATTTATATAAATATTATAGAAATATCAAATTTCTATTTTATATATTTATTTTAATTTTATAAATAAAAATATATATATAGAAATAAATATATAAAATAGAAATAAACAAACCAAATCCTATTTCTTAATTCGAATTTTTTTTTTATGTCCAACCGAAATAGGATTTTCGGTATATTATATTTTATATTAAGGAATAAACTAAACAAACTATGAATAAATCTAAGCGACTCCTTATTAAACGCAAGCGACCTTTTCGTAGACGTTTGTCCCCGATCCAACCAGGGGATCGAATTGATTATAGAAACACGAATTTACTTAGTGAATTTATTAGTGAACGGGGAAAAATATTATCTAGGCGAGTAACTAGATTGACCTTGAAACAACAACGATTAATTACTCTTGCTATAAAAAAAGCTCGTATCTTATCTTTGTTACCTTTTATTACTAATCGCAAAAAATTTGAAAGAATCAAGCCGACTACTAGAACTGATAAATTTAGAAACAAAAATAAAAAATTTGAAAGAAACAAGCCGACTACTAGAACTGATAAATTTAGAAACAAAAATAAAAAATTTGAAAGAAACAAGCCGACTACTAGAACTGATAATTTTAGAACCGAAAATAAAAAATAGGTTTTTTTAGAAAAAAATAGGTCTTTATACAATTGATAATTGAATCAAAAACAAATTCTAATCTTAACTCAAAAATGGGTTGCTGGTTTGTTTTAAAAAATATGAGAATCTAGATTTGATTGCTGTGTCGTAGGATAATAAAAAATCGGGGAATTTTTTTTTGAATAGGTTTTTTGATTTTTTTTATGGATTGTATTTTATCAGACTAATTTCTACTCTACCCTCCCGGAGTTTATTCTCCGGGGAACTTTATTTAAATAATTTTGGGGGATGGATTCTTTCCAATCATCTTTTTTTATGACCTCATTGGAAATCAAATCATATAAAGACAATTCCTATTTAATATAGCTATTTGCGCAAGTATTTTACGATTAAGAAGCGATTGTCTCTTGCGCAGATCATTTATAAATTTACTATAACTAGAACTAGAGTATAGCCCTTTTTTGCGAATTACTGCGTTTATCCGAGTGATCCACAAACGACGAAAATCTCTCTTTTTCCTATCTCTATCCCGCTGAGCCGAAACCAAAGCCCTTCTTTTCTGTTGAGCAATAGTTCGAGTAAGTTTTGAATGAGCCCCTTGACGGGATAAACAACTTTTTTTTCTACGTTTCCGAGCTATATATCCTCGTCTAACCCTAGTCATTGAATAAATGAAACTTTGATGAATAACTAATTGATTTTCTTTCTTTGAGTTATTCTTTTTTCCCTTCCTGATCGATCTATTAATAACAAAACGTAATTTTCCAATGTATAAAATAAAAATTCCAATGGCTTTTGCTACTATAACCTTCCCGACCACGATTTTTTCTTTTTTTTAGACATTTATTTTGCCTTGAAACAAGACAAAAAAATAAGAAATTGTATTGGTGTATCAAACAAATAAAAAAGAAATGTAAATTCAACTTAAATATAGATGAATAAAGAAATAGTGGGTTCCTTCGTTTCTATGGTTATTTCTTAAACGGTGAGGTCCTCTCTATACACCGGAGCCCTTTACTTCATTTACTGAATGTTATTGATAACTTGTACAGTTCAAACTTTTTGGCTCTACCCATGAATTATCCAGTAATAGGTCTTTTACAATGAGATCCACTTATACAGTAACGGTATTGAATTTTGAAGGTTAGCTAGATAGCTGGCCCTGTTAGTCCGTTCTTGCAAGAATGGGAGCATAATTTTTTTGTTTTGCCCTAAAAATAAGATTACCCGCTTAATGGATAACGTTCGCTACCAATGGGAAATTTTTTCTCATCTTAAATCGGATTTACACCAATGGAAACCATAAATTTCATATGAATAGATCTTTTTCATTTTAGATAGTGACTGGAGTTCTTCCATTTTATCTTATTCACTGGTAATGATCATTAATACTGGAAAAATTCTTTCCTTTCATTTGCTTTTTTGTTCCATCCATATTATAATATAATCTGAACGAGTCACACATACACCCTAGTACATATTCCTCGGCGCTGAGGACATCCCCGAAGAGCGGGGGATTTCGAGACATTTCTGACTGGCTGTCTTGCGTTTCTAATAAGTTGTTTAATAGTTGGCATGTTAAATCATATATATAAATGGACAACAAGTTTCAATCAAAACTAACTGAATGAGATTATGAAAAGATAGTTCGAGTTAATGTAAGATTAGAAAACGAAGAGTAAACTGGGCTGTAGTTATTATCTCTAGAGCGGGTGGGACAAATTGCATAGCATTCATAGCCATTCCGTATTCATAACCGAAAAACAGAAAAAAATTTATGTCTTATTCTATTCCATTTCTATTAGAAAAAAAGGGATATATTAATTAAAGGAGCATTTAATATGGTATTCGATTCCATTTTTTATATTATTTTTTATATTATTCGTGTTATAATGTAAAAAACACATTAATATTATATTATTTTTAATATTTCATATTTTAATTCTTATTTTAAAATTTGTTAAATTATATATATATTATTTATTAGTTACATTATGTAATATTTTTTATATTATTATTTTATTCTTTAACTTTAATTTTAATATAGTAAAGTTCTTTTTTTCCTGAAGGAGGTTTGATAGATATGGTTCAAGAAAACTGCTAAAGTTATAACTAGAATAGAAAAAAAATAAAGGATTCAAAAAACCCTCTTCTATAAACGCGAAAAAGATATTTTTAAATTTTGCGTCTATTAAATTGGAAGAATATGATAATATTCTTCTTGAACTTTTCATGAATTATTAGATAGAAACTAACCTGTCATAATCCCGCTTTCCTCGATCCTCGGTTTATAGTCTGATCTGAGGCCAATACAATAATAGAGAGAAAAGAAACTCTATACTATTTGTTGACAAATTTTCTATATAAATAGAAAAAAATGGTGTCTAGTTCTATATGGACAAGCAAGAAAAAGGAAGAAATTATCTCGTACTTCATTTCAATATTAATAAAAATTGCCTTGCTGTGTCAGAAGAAGGATAGCTATACTGATTCAGTATACT